CTGGGCATCTGGCATTTGGCTACTCTGCCCATTAGCCCTTCATACTCAACAGATGCAGGCTCTCAACTTCTCAGATTGGGTGAAGGAGATGGGGAAGTGTCTTGATGAAGAGCAGCTGGAACTTATGCTAGTAGTTGCATGGCTTTATGGAGTGATAGAAATTTGCTGCTGTTCCAGGACATACAGAACTATCCTGTGGATGTGGTGAACAAAGCAATCGGCTTCTTCGAAGAGTATAAGAAGGAGAAGCTAAAAATAGTGCAAACACCTATAGGTTGGCAGGCCCCACCCCATGGTGTTTATAAGATTAATACCGATGCTGCAATTTTTAACCAGCAAGGGATTGGCTGCTTGCTTCATCCCGCCCTTCCTTCCCTCACCTGTCCCACGTGCCATTGATTTAGATGAATTAGCTGTTGCCGTTGGCGCTCTTCTCTTTTCTAAAGCAAGGAATTTCCTTTCATTCATAAGTCACACAAGAATTTCTCAAGGTTGCAGGCAAGGCTACTAGAGAAGGGGTGAAACCAGCCAAGGGCGGGCTCCAAGGCGACACAATCGAGTGGCCAAGCGTTGAAAGAGAGGCAAAAAAGAATAAGAATAACAGAAGTTCTTGAGGGGAGATCTTTTCACTCTTTCTCGATGCAATAATAGTAAGTCTAGTGACTTCTTGATAGCATGGGTCTCGGAAAGCCCTCCCTCGGTACCGGGCTAAGGATAGAAGCGATTCCACCAGAGTGAAATTCCTGACTTATCCCAGCTCTCAAGGAAGATTGGAAGTAGGTACCTATGTCATGCTGAATTTCAAAGTAGTTTTGAGGTAATCGATGGCATATTGCCTAGAAGCGTCAAAGACAGTGATAGATTTCGGTGTCGATATCGGCTCTGTTCATCGACCCGACTCTGTTTATCTCCGACTAAACCGACTCTTTGTCCCGATCCGGTAACTACACGGCTTATTGTGGTAAAAGAGAAAGTCAAACTCACAACTCTTTTTCCTTTTCTCGTGCACTTTCCTAAGGGCTACGTACTTCACTCCATTACCTTCTATTCGAACTCTGACACTTCTCTCATTGTGAAATTTCTATCTAAGTCCTGACAGCCCCTAACTTTGGCAAAGACTACTCGCTCGCTTTAAAAGCAACTCCATGGAGTCCTGTCAGATCGTTTATATATAACCTTTCTTCATATATGACCTTAGAAAGGTTCTGAAAGAAAGAAGAGTTCCATTCGATTATCCGGGCTCATTGCCTAGTCCCTCTAAACTATCTAAAGCCTGGGGATTCTCCTTACCAGATGATCTCCAGCCTGCATTGTGCCCCTCTCGGATACCCTGCTGGGTCGACGTAACTCTTACCTAGGTAGACTGGCTATCCAACTGAATCGAGAGCCCAGCTCCCACTACTTCTTCGTAAGTGAGGTGAGGTACTTCTTTTGAATAGGCAGGGTTGTTCTAGGATGACTCGAGTGACGATGCTGACACCAAGGTTGCTTGCAAAGCATCGGATATGCGAAAGAGGGAGAATGTGCTACATCGGATATTGCTGTAGTTGATGAAAGAGCTGTAGTTTATGCTAAAGCATCGGTTACGAATGACCCCATCTATCTATGGGAACCACCCTTACTTTTAGTAGATGGAGATGCGCACCTAGGAAAGACGGATGAAAGAGAACCTGCCCTAAGAGATTGGCATAGGCCTGTGGGCCCGCTGCGGTAGAAGGCCTTTGCTGGCCTGTCGATCTATCCTGATTAACTTACTGACGCTATTTCTGACTAGAGAGAGGGCTTAGATCGGAGAGGAGCAGCTCTTTTCTTTTTAACATAAAGCAGTGATGAATGGGACGGAGCTGCTACAATCAATAGCTTCAGCTGCTTTATGTATTGGAGCAGAGGTGGCAGTTAGCAGCAGGAACAGGACCAGCAACTAGGGTTGTTCACAGAGCAGCCGTCTTTCCCTCTCAAGCGGAGAAGACATCAAAAGAATCTTTATCTATGGCTCTACCAGGGAATCCTAGTTAGTTATAGGGTTCTGAACCAGAGCAGAGATAGGAAAAAGCATATCCTATGTATACTGAACCTGAGCTTGCTTACCATAGGACTGCTATTGGATAGGTTTACCTTTTTTCTCCAACTCGCTTATTATATTCTAGTGGGAAGCTCGGCTGGTAAGGGATTCTATTAGGATAGGACTCCAACTGTAAGAACTGGCCTTAGTACTGCAGCAATTGGAAGGAGAACTGAAAAGACCTTCGACCATTTCATTTGGTAGCACGTTTAGCTCGTTATGAAACGTATTGTTAGAACTAGAAGTGTTCTTAGTCCAGGTAAGAGTCCAATGCTAGATTAATAATGTAAAAGATGAGATATCCTAAGGTATTTCATTGCTTGTTTGATAGAATAAGGAGGAAAGAAGTCTGTTTCCTATTGATAGTGGCACTCCCACAGGCTGGCGGGGAACTCCCATATGGATGGCTGAGAATAATTCATAGAAAGGCTATAGGCTTGAAAAGAGTGCTAGCTTTCGTTAGGCCTTTCTTTTCCTAAAGATAGGATCCCACCTTCCCTAATTCTGAGCAAGAACATCTTATTCAATTCAACAAGTGCTACCCACTAATCTAATCTCAGTCGAATGCTCCTTAAGTTTAAGGTTCTAGGGACTCCACCAGGGCACGGGAACAAAGGCAAGAGGAGCCGAGAGTCGGGAAAACTCCTTAATTAATAAGTTAATGCGGATCCGGAAGTCACTTCGTTCCCCAGCCCAGACTTCTTTTCCTTCTAGGCTTCCAGTAGCCCTTCCTTCACCAAGAGAAAGCCTAGGAGAAGACCATGCTACCATAGAGAAGGGAAAGCCCACCTCGGAATTTGACCATGAGTTCACAGCTTAGGATCAGAAGGAACCCATCCCGTCTTTCATTAAAGCAATGGTCTACGACTCCGCTGCTTGCTTAGGATAGGAGAGCTCCTTTGTTATTTTTGTTCTACCGTTAAGAGAAGGATCACAAGCCCTAGTCCCAAGCTAAACAGCATATTTCTTCATCTGCACCGGAAAGGGATTCATGAGCAAGAGCTTATTTTTAAGCTTCTTCAACAAAAGCAATTCTCTCTCCTTCCGTACCTGTTCAGCCGTGAACCACTTGGCTTCTGTGGCGAGAACATTTCCCACCCTACTCTGTAGAGAGAGCTTTTTCCCTCTTCTTCGGGCTCTCTTTTGGCCGGTCTTCGGTTAACACCGGCTGTCGATCAGGAATGAGGTCGTCGATCTCCAACTCAACCTCAGGTTCAGCCGCCTCATCCAAGATGGAGGGCTCTTTCAATCTCAGCTGATCAACATTGAAGACGGGGTGGCGGGCAGTTCTAGTTTGAACGCATTCTCCCCGACCTTCTCTTGCAGAGTGAATGGTCCCGCAATGGTTTAAGCTTGCGGTTGGTACCCTTCCTTAGGCAACTTTAACCACAGTAGATCTCCCACCTGGAACTTATGATCGGTTCCGTCTCGGTCGTGCCTTTGCTTCTGTTGCCTCTGCGTTTTCTCCTGAGTATCAGCAACCTGCCCATGGTACCGCCGTTCTCCAGGAAACTAACGGCTCGCAGCTGTTCAGCCGCTTCTCTAGGAGATAGGAGATGTACCGCTGACTGGGTTCAGGACACAACCATCGTCCGAACCGTCTGCTACCAAGTCCATGGGGGCCTTTGGTTGGAACCCATAACAAACTTAAAAAGCACTTCTGCCGGTCGACAAATGCGTGCTCCGGTTGTAGCTGTGTTGAATGAACGGCAGGTTTGGAACCAGACCGGGTAACTTTAAAGGTGGTCCCGATGTTCGATTCTCAAGAACCGACGGTTCTATTGGTGACCCATTCAAAACAAAAGAAGCTGGCCGCTTTGACTTTGATTAGCCAATCGAGTGCGGGGGGTGCAGTGCTCCTCTTCATTTGTTCCCGTTAACGACCACAAAGCCCTTAACTGCTCCTCCTCGCTACTTGCCCTTTTTTACTACAAAGGTTTGACTAGCGCCCGGCAAAGGAATGATTTTTTCCCAAAGCCGACTTCCTTTATCGAGCGGCTGTCTCTGTTGACGATAAAAGCGATGGTCCGGGCTGTTTGAAATAAGCGGTCATTTTGGTCAGTCTCAATACCACGTGAAGCGCGTGATCACCCAGATTCCTAATGCCTTATATATCTTATATATAATAATCGACGTCAGCCCTTCTTCCTATCTTCACCCTTCCTACTCCAGCTAATGGAAAAATGCCTTTGAATGGTCGTAATCGTCGACAACCCAACCGACGTCCACCATAGGCTCGGCGAGCTGTCCTCCTAGATTTCCCGATGGTAATGCCAGGGCCTTTTCAGTACTGACGACTCTTGATGCCAAGAAGGAGACCGACTAGACGAGACAGACCATTGTTCATCGGTTGGTTATAAGCCCGGAGATCGAATCTGATTCATCCCCTTTGAGAGGGATTCTCGTGTCAACCATAGGAAGAAGAACTCGGTTACTCATCTTGGATCGGATTGGATCAATAGCTTTGTGCTGATCTACGAACGACCCTTCTTATTTCTTTGATTTCTACTTCTTCAAGTCTCCATCATCCCGATCTCTCTTTCCGGGCCTGTCCAAAGAAAACAGAACCTCTTCTAGTTCAAGGTCGGAATCCTCAAACCAATCAAAATATGATTTCTAGTTCACTATTCTTATGATAAGCAGTTATGTCTCATTCATGTGATGAGAAATATGAGAATGAAAATTAGAAAATGGAACATCTACGGCAGATTCTGTGCCCCAAATCATTTATACTTATGAAACTAAGCGGGCGGACCCCTCTCCAATGGAACAAAGGGGATCCGTAGGGCGGACTCACTCACATACTGGATAGGTGGCTCGGAATTAGAGTGCTAGTTCCGTTCCCTCGGGGAAGAGAAAGCACGAATCTATTACAATCTTAGTAGAGAACAGAGGAGGAATAAAAACGTTGGTTCTTCGTTCCGTCCTTGACCTATGATATGATCAATGGCTTAATCCATCCACTGGACCACCTGGAATTCTTAATTATTTACCCTTGAGATTGAAAAAGGAAATTGGATTTTCTTATGAAATCTTCTTTTCTTAGCTTAGATTAAGATATCATCAGACCGGTAAGTTCAATCAAATTAAGAAGGAATGAATTGATTTTGTGATTCCTTCTTTCCGCTCTTCGCTTAGCTACACCGGCTATGCCCATATCCTTCATGGATCTAGGAGTTCATACGAATAATGGCTAGCGGGATTCCGCATTCAATCGGAGTTGCCTTAGTTGGTTTCCGAAGGGAAGGCACTAAAGACTCTAAATAGTAGTTTATGCCCTTATTTGGCTTCAAGAAGCATTCTAATCCCTTCTTTAACTTACAGGGCAATCAAGGAATAGAAGCTACCATCCTAGGGATAGGATCTATTATCTCTCTACCCAGCTCCTTGTCTAGCAGCCAAGAACAAGAGAGCTACTTAACTCAGGTTTAAGAATGATTTAGGGTCAGATGAGAAAACCAACCCTAGGAGAGAGGCTCAATAAGTTAATAGGAGGTCCCACCATTTACTTGACTCTTAGAACCTTTGTTGATTTTGGGCAACGGGGATCCACTTCCAGGACAGGAAAGGGCGATCCATCTATTTACTTTACCCTAGTTCACGAGAAAGAGTCCTAGGGATAGACCCCTTTGTTTTGCACCGAGAAGAAAGAAAATCAATAGAATCGGAGTTGCCTATACGGATAAAAAGGGGGCTATGCTGCAACTTGACAACAAAGAAGGCAAGCTGACGGAAAGCAGCAATTCGCTTTTTTCGATAGAGAGTACCTCACCCGCTATAGAGTAAGCAATTTGAAGGTAGCGGCGATCCGTATGTGCCCATGCCGGCGGAGAAATACGATCCAGGCAAATGAAAGCAGGAATCGAGAAAGACGACTCATTCTGACTTGCTATGGAAGTCTAATATAGGAAGCGATCTGTGGGCGTCTGCCGCATCTCCATCTTATGCTCCAATCCGGGATATTCCTCCAGGTCGAGAAGATGCTCCGCGGTCCATCTCTCCAGTGAAAGATGATGATGACAAGGCCATCCCAGTGGACGAATCAGAACACTCAGACGGGGATGCCAAAGCAGTGGTCCGATGATAGACCTCAAGAAGGTGAAGGTGCCACCAATGGATATATAGCAGGTAGTCTCTCTTAAATAGAATACAGGCCCTTTCAAACAAAGTACGAATTAGGGGCATATTTCTCAACGTTGCGTCACCTTGATCCCTCGGCAACCTCGCAAGTCACTTTTCCCGAAAGAGCTATGACGGGGCAGAGCTTGGAGCACTTAGTCGAAGCATCTTCGCCACGCGGGTACGGGCATATCATAATCTAATTGGATAAACTCTCATGTGTGAAATAGAATGGAAGTTATAGAGAACTTAAGAAGTAGTAGAAAGCGCTCAACCAAGAGGTGATGACGCTGATGTGAGAGATGTTGTGGTAGATAGGGAATTTGGTTTGGATAACCCGGATCCATTATATACGATGAATGAGATTCCAATGAGAGAGTCGAGAGCCAAAGAAGACCTTAGACTTGTCTTGTCAGGATTATGGAACTGGCCTGAAATTTCAGCAAAGTCTTTCAAGATCTTAAGAATCTCCTTGGCATTAGAGATAGATGCCGCGCAGAAAAGCAGAATGTCATCAGCAGCATACAATAAGTAGGACGGGAAAGGCAAACCCCGGACCGATACAAAAGCCTGCAAAGAACCCGCCGAGCTTAAAGGTCAATATATCGGCCCAGCACTTCCCCTGCAACACAAAATAACAACGGAGAGAAAGGGTATCCTTGTCGAACTCCTCGCGAACTGGTGAAATAGCCCGCAGGAGAACCTTTAATAAGAATCGACATATGTATGAGCTGAATGGAAAATCAAATAACACTAATCCAGTCGAAGAAAACCTGCTTCAGAGCGAGTACTCCGCCTAGCCTATCTTACGGCCGGCCCCCTTGGAATGGAAGGCGCTAGCTTTCTAGAATTCTAAAAGCAAAGCAAATAGACCAAACCCTCTTTCCCTAGTGTCGCAGTCTCGCGGATTCTCTTTATTGTGACTTATTGTGTTGGAAAGTATCTTCTTCTTTCCTGCCTACGGGCCAAATACCCGTGAGGAGCCTTGTCGAAGCAGGAAAAAGATCTTTTTCTCTTCCGAAAGGAGGCTAAAACAGCCAAAGCAATATGTTCAGAAACCGTCTTTAGATCCTAACATTGTTATGAGAAATGTTCCAGATGGGCTAATCTCCGCCGAACCTGTGCAAGAAAGGCAAGAAGAAGTCACCACCATAAAGTATGGATCACATCACTGAACGAAAGAGGCCTTATTATACGCCATTTCCTAAATCTAGTTTCAAACTGGGGTTAAACAGGATCCAAATAGTGGCACTAATCAATTCTATAAAAAGCACTCCCTTCTAATCCCAATTCTTTCTTCTCCCCAAACCCTATACCCAGACAGAAGGAATGCATGGGCAGGAAGGAACTACGCGCGGGCAAAAAAAGAATCCAAAACCGGCACTCCTTCTCGGGCGAAATTGGACAGATTGAAGCTTCTTTTCTTTTTGCCGGAGGGCCACGCGAGAAAAGCGGGTTTGAAGCCGATGGAAGCTCGAGACCTAAGATAAGGTATGCGCCCGGTGAATGCGACTGAGATTTTCCTGCGCCTGCCTATTATAAAAAATAAGGAAAGCACTTGAACCGGCCAAAGGAGGACTCATTCAAGACAACTTCATAGGTGTGAAAGACTAGCTTGATGACAATACCTCTTTCTCAGTGGGCTTTTAGTCTAAAAAGGCTTCATTCTTCGTTTGCTGTTGTGACTACCCATCATCATACCGAGATGAACTAGTGTTAGGACAAGAGGTGGTAGACCTCGTCGTACATTGATATTTGCACATTGAAAGACGAGGAACTGTCTTTTGAGGATAGAAAACGACTTTTCAACGAACTCGTGTAAAGGCTCTAAAACAAAGGAGCTATCCTTTGGAGACAGACAAAAGCAGAGGCTGGCTTAGTAATTATCACCTGGATCAACAGAAAAAGCAACTGAAACTCGATCGATGGAAGTTGCTTCCCTCTTCTCTTGGTCCAGCCCATCCAATTGAAGTACCAGTCCCAGGGTTTAGAGTATAAGTGCTTTGAGTGTCATCTCATCTGCCCTCCTCTAATCTTCTGTCTCTTCGAGCTGTACCAAAAAAAGAAGTTTAAGGGAAGAAATTCCAATGACTGGTTCTTGTGATATTACTTATTATTACTTAACGAGTGACTTACTCAATAGATCATCTAGAGTCAAGAATAGAATGCTTATTACCTTAAGTATTTGTAGTTAAGATAGTCTAAGATTTCAAGAGCCAGGGATAGTAGGACTAAAGCAAGCAAGGTCAAGAAAAAGCGGGTGCGCGAGCACCTGTTATTTAGTTTAGTAAAGTACAGGGGAAAGAATGATCGTTAGCCGCCCTGTTCTGCCTACCGACCAAGACTTCTCTTTCTAGCCCCTCTACGCTTATCAACGCCTGCATTCCTTCCTTTGATTGCTTCTTGTACTCCTTCTATCATATTCCTTTGTCTTTGCATCTCAGTCCCGGATCGACTAGTTGTCTTCTTTGCTATAGTTTGAATCCGTGATCGACCTGTACCTATAAATAGTCTTTGCTGGCTTGAGTCCGCGTGATTGATCTATATTCTTATAATAGTAGCGCCGAATCCCTACTTCTTCTTGCTAGAAAATGGGAAAAGACTACTTCTTGGACTGTGGCCGACACCAGAGAAGACTAATTAGAGATTTGCTAAGCGAACGAGCCTGAAAGCGCTTCCCCTAGCTTGATCTAAGTCTTTTACATTTGCCTGACTTATATGCTCCTCGTCCCTTGCTTTCTTATTCTTACACCGATTACTGCCGATGAAGCTTTGGACATCGATTCTATTCTCTATAACGAAAACGAAGATTCAAAGTTTCCGGATAGGCCTTATACAGCGCCATCTCTTAGCCTTCCTACCCCTCTCTTTCTTTCCAGTAAGAAAGGAGACTAGGGCTTTCATTTATACTGGACTGGATCCGACGGAGCCTGCTGATGTACAAGAAGATTCAGATCTGATCATAGAAAAGATTCTCTTCAAGCGAACCGGCCTATCCTCTGCTCTGTATAGGGCTTAGGCGGTAGTTGGAACAAAGACACATTTTCTTGTGAATTCCAATGTGGCAGGCATATATCTACACAGACCAATCAATAGACAAGGGAATCAGTTCGATTTGTAGATTCCTAATCTTTCAGTCTCTTGCCAGTCGCAGCCCTTCTCTCATTTCATTTCTGCGAGGTTCTTTTTTCTATTCCAATGCTTTCATCTGCTTCTTTTATTCTCCTCCGTACCTTCAGATGTCTTGAGTGGATTAGAACCCCCTCTTTCTTTGGGCGAATCATGTGCAGGCAGCATGAACAGTTGCATTTTTCTTCCTAAAGCTAGAGTTGGCCTGACCGGCTTCGCTGGACCATTTCCACTCTGTAGGCCGCTCATTCCTAAATAGGAAAGAAAGGGCCTTTTCTTCCTTCCTGCTTGTGTGCTTTCCCTAGGAAAATGGACTCATTCTAGCTCTCCTCTACTTCAACCACTAAGCGCTTCGCTCCTTTAATTAAGAATCGAAAATCTCGCCTTTTTGGCATGAACATATAGCATGTGTGCCGTGAGGTCAATCACTGTCAGTTCTTCTTTCGAAATTGTCGAACATGATGAAGAGCTCTTATCGGCTTGAGGCTTCTTTTCAAGCTGAGTCGAAATTTCATAAGAGAAGAAAGTAGAAAGGATTTGGATTCGAGGCTTGCTAAGTGAAGTCAACAAACAAAGAAAAAAAGCTTTCTCCGAGAAAGCGTTCACGTCAGGGTCCGAAGGAGATGTAGTCACTTTGACTTTTGTCGAGATTGGCTTGGTCTTCAGTGTACCCAACGAAAGGTACAATACAAACAAGAATTTCAAGGACGACCCGTCTTTCTTCAGCACTTAGTTGATCGAGAAAGCAAGGACCCATATAGAGCAACGCCATGAGTAGATCGAAAAGGTCTCGCGAAGCCGGTCACCGTACGCCTACGATCCTATCTGACTATTGAGGAGTTTGATCTTCTTTTGTTCAATTGTGCGTGCTTTGCTTAACACATGCAATTCTTCTTTTTCCCTTAGCTGTAGTGTTAAGGGATTCGAAAGTCACTCCGTTGGGTTCAATGCCCGCGAGTCCCATGCATCCTTTCTGTTTGTCGGTCAAACAAAAAAAAAGTCAATAAAATAAGAAAAATCGAACTGGAGGAGCTCAAAGCCAGCGTTGCATTGGCTCCTAGGCTAAACTGTACAACAGGCGATGGTAAAGTAAAGAACGAACCCGTAAGTTCTTGCCCTAATTCCAGTTCCCCGATGGTAAAATAGAGTTCTGAGTTATTTCATTCCCTGGTGTTTCTGGTATTCTTAATTCAACTCGATTTCTTTAGCGTAAAATAACTCCCAATTTCTAAAGTAAACAAGGAACCCGAAAGTCCTAATACCTCTTTGTAGTTGTAATAACACGATCTCTGCCCAGTAATGTGATTTCATTCTCTTTATTTACTTACCCAACCCAATTTCTAGAACCCAGGCTATGCCATGGAGTAATACCCATTTCTTTATTAGTTCCCCTGGCCATGGTAATAACACAACACCTCTAAATCAGGGATTTTGGTAATGAATTGGAATCTTCCCAATAGATTCATATGAACAGTCCCGTCTTTGTAACCCTGGAGTAAGAACTCCCTCTTTTCCGAGCGATGGAATAATAAAGTAATAGTACGATTCAATTCAACAAGATTCGAAGATGCGACTGAGCCAAGTAAAGAGAAAGGCCAAGAAAGCAAGCCGGGAACTGGAGCTGTAACCATAGTTCTTGCCCTATTTCTAAACCCTATTTGTAAATAAGGGATTTGGCATTCATTCCTATCCGATTCTGATGGAGTAATACCTCTTCCACTCTTTCTTCAACTAGGTCGGACGCGCAAAGCGCTCAACCTGAGTTAGAGCGGGTATTTAATCAAATCTGCGAGAAATGCGAAGACTGAGTTCTACTGTCAAATAGACAAGTACCGCCGGAGTGGACGATGCCCGACCTTGTTAGGGCTGTTATTTCCGACGATCGGATTGACAGTCCGGGCTTTCTGACAAATGACTATTATGATGTCATGTTACATGGCCAAAATGCTTGGTTATGCGAACAGATTTTTCACTTTTTAGATCTAATCAACTATGTCTTCTAGTTCCGAAAATGTGAAACAAAAGTTTTTCGAGAAAAGGTCCCATCCTTCAATATCATGATTGGGTCGACCAGGCCAGATCATGAGTGAATAGAAAATCGAAAACGTACATAGCTGTTCCAGCTGAAATACTTGGAATAATTCTACCACTTCTACTAGGAGTAGCCTTTTTAGTGCTAGCTGAACGTAAAGTAATGGCTTTTGTGCAACGTCGAAAGGGTCCTGATGTAGTGGGATCGTTCGGATTGTTACAACCTCTAGCAGATGGTTTGAAATTGATTCTAAAAGAACCTATTTCACCAAGTAGTGCTAATTTCTCCCTTTTTAGAATGGCTCCAGTGGCTACATTTATGTTAAGTCTGGTCGCTCGGGCCGTTGTACCTTTTGATTATGGTATGGTATTGTCAGATTCGAACATAGGGCTACTTTATTTGTTTGCCATATCTTCGTTAGGTGTTTATGGAATTATTACAGCAGGTTGGTCTAGTAATTAGGGGGCGGCCGTTCGGTCGCCTATGATACTAGGACCAATAGGTCAAAAATGGGTTTGTGCCGCAGGTGTTGAACGATCTACTCTACACAGGTGTGGGCTTACAGGGCTAGGGCTCATAAAGCCTTTCTTTCATTCAAAGGGCCCTGGTCGGTCACTTTTCGGGGCCGGGATCGATAGATAAGTGGAAGTCATAAAAAAAAAGAGATCTTTCTCTTCGCACCTAAGATCAAGAGGAAGGGTAGCTTGTCAAGCTGGCCTATATAAAATATCTTTTTCATTATTATAGAATCTTTTATTTTATAAAGAAATATATTTATAAAGATTCACTGTCTTTTAACCGGCTGTTCTTCTTTGTCAACGCTACTAAGGACCTATGGGTTAGCCTACCCTACTAATGTATTGTATTGTAGGGTATAGTAGGCGAGCGAGTTAGCGAAGACGCTTAGGCTAATAGATAAGAGAGCGTCAGTGCGTAGCCTTCATTCTACTACGCTACGCAAAGGTTACGAAGTCACTTAGCTCGACGTTAGGAGAGTCAAGGGGGAAGGCCATACCTACATAGAAGAACCGCTGTTCGCTGACTTTCTAAGGAAGGTCTAACCCTTAGCTCCCCTACTGAAAAGGGGCACAAAGCCGCTTTGCACCACTGATAGACTACTAAAGATTCAATTCATTCAAAAGGCCCTACTTAGTTTCGCAAGCCTTTGTCATTGTCAGTCAACTAAGTAGGGCCTGAGGCCCCCTGCGAATCCGTAAATCTGAGGAGCATGCCGCAACACAACAAAAGGATGGTCCCCTATGCATTTCATTCTTTCCGGAAGGGAAAAAAACAAGTACCCCCATCATGGTGAACCTCTCCTTGTGATCGGGATGAGGTAGATGCCTCCCAGCTGGGGGGCGGATCGAATCGGAGTTTCCTTAGGTAGCCACCGACCTACAGTTATCCTTAAACTTCCGTGCTTGGTGGAGAAGAAGCGAACAAAGGTACGCTCGCTTGCTGTCTTGTTCTCTGCCGCGAACTGGGATCGCTCGCCAGCTAGGTCAGATTGGAGCAAGAATTTTTGAGAACATATTACCCATATTCGGGGACAAGGGGCGGAACGACCTCTCGATCTGCTTACTGCAGCCCAGGAATAAAAACGTCGTCTAGGCGTTCCTTGTTGCTACGATCTCCCCGACGCCTAGGACGTTGTCTGGGCCAAGAGCCATAGTTAATTGCTGTTTCCATTTGGTTGTTTTTTTCTTGTTGTTGATACCGGCAAGACCAGCCAGATGATGTCTGCTGGTTGGTAGTGAGAGGACTCGTAGTACCTGCATACCCAAAAGAAAAGGAGGCGCTGATTAAATTAAAAATCATTTGATTGATTTTCTTTCTTACTCTCCCTTAGCAGCGGGAAAGGAGTCTATCTATCTGCCTAGCTTTGGTAGATTTCCCCCAACGCAATCCATAGAAATTCCACGAATCCCCTGGTGGATAAGTCCGACGACTCAGCAGCAGTGCGGAATGGAGTTTCTCGTCTGGTGGATCTGATCTTTAGGGGGCAATACATACCAAAAGGTGCTTTAGTGATCTTTGATGGTCTGAACAAGGAACTCTGTGTGGGGATCCATCTTGTTGTTATTCGCATTGTTCACCTTGGTCGGAAGGGTGGTTGTTCTGCGCTTTCTATTTGAAGCAAGCAGCTTCATCCTTGATGATGGCCTATGGTGGTGATGAATTCGTTCATCCTGACAATGCGGTACCAGTTTCTCTCACTCGGTCCGGTTACCCTCGGATCATTCCGTCTCATCATAGGCGTATGATTCTGAAGAAGGATGAGAAAGCGGACATGCTGGTGAAGTTTTATTAAAAAAGATTATCTCTGTCAAAGATCATTACTTTGGCAAAGAAGGTTGATAAATCAACGTTTTCTAGTAGAATATCCCCACCCGATAATATTGACGAGGTGGTGGGGCTGGTTGGTTCGATTAAGGAGAACTTTAATCGACTTATCAGTCGCTATGCTCCCTGGATAAAACGTATACCCCTTGAACAAGGGTTACGGTTTGAACCAACCTGGAAAGCCTTGCCGACACACTCATTGACGAAAGAAAAGGGTGTGGGTTGAGAGAAGGAAACTTCCTTCTCGTAAGATTCGGAACTTTCGCTCTTCATTCACATCGTTTTCTCATGAGTTGGGCGCTTTTCAATGGCTGTTGGTCGTTGGGCACTCACAGGGTACCCAATGGTCACATGGCTGCTTGTGGCCCCCCGTATTCGTTACGCCTTTGATGTGAGGAATAAAACCTTCACACCCGAGGATTTGGATTGGTTTGAGCGCCGTATAGGGCCCTTTCTACCATCCTGCGACGATATGGGGATCCCCACACAGGCAAACTAGGTTGCACGTGTGAGGGTGCTGGCAAGCGTCGTATATTCGCAATAGGAAACTATGTGAGTGAGAGGTTGCTGAAACCCATCCACCATTGGTTTGCGGAGGTCCTCCGCCGCATCCCAATGGATGATCAAACAGCACCTCTCATTCGTTTAGTTCCTAGTAAAACATGTTTAAGCTATGACCTCCAGAGTGCTACCGATTGGTGGCCTCTTGTGTTTCTGTTTGAAAGGCTTGCGCTATTGTTTGACAGGTCATTTGCTTCAAGTGTTGTGAATACAACATTAGGGACGAATGTATTTGAGGTACCCTTCGTTAAGAGGGCTCTGTCTCAAGTGTCCTTTGTGACCGGTCAACCGTTAGGCTATTATGGTTATTGGCCTTTGTTCGCGTTCACCCATCATGTTTTGGTGTGGTGGGCTGCGGAACAGGTTAGACCTGGGATCCTGTTCGACAGGTATGCTATATTAGGTGATGATGTTCTCATCACCGATCCACTTGTGGCGGAACAGTACCGGCTAGGCTTACAACGGCTTGGTGTTAAGATATCCACACACAAGTCTTTGATATCCTCAACTGGTGCTGTAGAGTTTGCCAAACAATTCATTTCTGGTCAAGGATATGAGGGTTAACCTCTCTCCTGTGTCCATGAAAGCTTTATGTGGCTTCCACCACCCCCACGGATATTATAATAGATTTGCCTACGCTATCATGGTCATGGATTTGGAGATAGAAAGCTATTCCAACTCCGAGATTGCTGACTGGATTTTACACATAAGGAGCAACCCCAGCCTACTCTCCTCCTTCTACGCTCCTCCGAGGGGGCCTCTCTGAGATATACTGTTTATGCCGCCATGCTTTCTTTCTGTTGGTCAACAACCAACCACATCTCTATATAGTCAAAACACTAGTCCTACAGGCTTGACGGAGTTCAGTCTGTCTGGAGGGAATCATTTCTTCTCAATGCCATGATACTTTCTGTTTTGTCGAGCCCTGCTTTGGTCTCTGGTTTGATGGTTGCACGTGCTAAAAATCCGGTACATTCCGTTTTGTTTCCCATCCCAGTCTTTCGCGACACTTCAGGTTTACTTCTTTTGTTAGGTCTCGACTTCTCCGCTATGATCTTCCCAGTAGTTCATATAGGAGCTATAGCCGTCTCATTCCTATTCGTTGTTATGATGTTCCATATTCAAATAGCGGAGATTCACGAAGAAGTATTGCGCTATTTACCAGTGAGTGGTATTATTGGACTGATCCTTTGGTGGGAAATGTTCTTCATTTTAGATAATGAAACCATTCCATTACTACCAACCCAAATAAATACGACCTCTCTGAGATATACTGTTTATGCCGGAAAGGTACGAAGTTGGACTAATTTGGAAACATTGGGAAATTTACTTTATACCTACTATTTCGTCTGGTTTTTGGTTCCTAGTCTAATTTTATTAGTTGCCATGATTGGAGCTATAGTACTGACTATGCATAGGACTACCCACGGAGCGGTAAAAAGACAGGATGTTTTCCGACGAAATGCTATTGATTTTAGGAGGACTATAATGAGGAGGACGACAGACCCACTCACGATCGACTAAAAGGAAAGTCGCCCGGAGATATTGGTTCAAATCCAATTCGTGAGAAGAATCCAAGTGAGATAGGCCTATATGCTGGAGGCTCTATCATACATCAATTAGAAGTTCAAGACGGGCATCCCCATTCGTTCCCTTCCCAACAGCGGAAGTGCAACCCTTATATCTCCGATATATAGGATAGAAAGAATGTCAGTTTAAAATCCATTTGGGTAGATAGTATGGCTTGATAATGTCAAGTTAAGGCTATCGCGAAGTAAACACAGAATTTGTCTCAGCCTTGACTATGGAATCATATTTCCTTTTTCAAGAATTCAGTTCTTTCATACTAGCTATTTTTAGCCGCCCTATTTCAATTTAATTAAATGTTAAATGAAAGGGCTATCGGAGGTTAAATTCCTTTCTCTTCTCTGGGTTGGGATTTCTCATAGCGGTGCTGTAGGCCGGGGCTTTCCCCTTCGGATAAGAAAGCACTAACCATAGATAGAAAAAAATTAGAATGAGGATTTCAATTCCCCTCGGGAAAATGTGGTTCTAGTGATTAGGAGGGATTTGATCTCAGGCGCTAAAGCCTTTCTTTGAACCTTAGACTCATCTCTCAATCCACTTCATGTACGTGTTGAATTTTCTCCGGATTCAAAACCAAATAAAAAAAAGACGTCCCGTAAAGATAAACATAAAGAAGCGCGGCAAAAGGCTCTACAAATACTCACTAATTAGGTAGGATAGGCCCAATCACTATTCAATCCTGGAAGCAAGCATTCCGGCCAGTAAGACAACCAAAACTATGCTTCCCAAAAAGACTGCAACGTTCGGATTACTTGACTCCTGCTCACCAGCACTATGACTACTGCTTGCTTCAATAACTCCCGAACCATCATAGATAGCATCATGTCACTCCCGCTCGGCGAATCAATCGCAAGTCCCAACCCAGAGAAATCAAAAGGAAAAAGAGGCAGAGTGAAAGGAAAGGCGGATTGACTAATTGGTTGAAAAAGTTCCGGAGGGGAGGTTAACAGAAGGCATGTTCCCATCCATAAGCAAGGAATTCAAAGGCCCATAATATCTACTAACGACTGTGGTTGGGGGGAAGATGTAGGAATCGAAAAAGTATTCATCTTCCTAAAAAGGAATTCCGGGCTTAGGTCCCCGCGCAGGGGCGATCTTTCTCAGACCTCTCTCCGGAGACCGTAATAAAGAGTCTTTGCTTACATTATAAACGCGCTTCACTCTTTAGAGTGAAGAATGAAAATAGGATTCATTACTTCACTGCCACGAACGTTAAAGAATCTTCCCTCTAACTTTATTTCCACGAAATTCTGACTACGAAAGGGCAGTTTTTCAAAGACAGAGAAGGAACTAAAAATACAAGAAGATAGACTTTTCCATCGTAAAGTGAACCAAGAACGGAAGTAACTTCACTGGCTGAGCTGACAGGCTGATAGGATTGACTTGACTCGCTCAAAGGCAAATCGCCAACCAACAGAGATAGAAGTCAATTCAGCCCTTAAGGGGCCAGTCACTCGATCTAAGAAATATAGGCCCTCAACCAACTCCTCCTAAAGTCTTGGAGATCCCCTGCGAATAACCTGGCCTGGATGCACTCCTGCTGGGCTTGAACCCTACTATTCAAGTCATCTACATAGGCGGATCTAGCTTCTTTCTCATTAAACCGGGCGGTCGGTCGCGTTTAGATAAGTTTTTATTTGAAGGCCATGTTTTCACTTTTATTTCAACTCCGCTTGGCGATCGCTCATGGCTAATATAGGTAGGTCCAGAGCTAGCTAGTGTTCAGAAGTCACTTAAGAGATTGAATATGGGTCCTATTAGAATAGGCCGTAGCCGCAAAGAGATAGAGATTCGCATTGCGGGAAGGGAACCATAGCAGCTGATAAAGGCTGCTGGTGGAGCCGGATAAGAACCGGGCTAAGGGCTGGGGCCTTAACTAAGTACTAAAGCTGCTGGAGCGACTGCCTTCGTTGATTTCCCACGAAGGAATCGTAATCTCGCTACTTCCCCTTTTTTCTGTCCTAAGCGGGGGAGAAGGATGAAAAACCTTGTGTGAAGGAAAGGCTGTCTCGTTGACCATTAATCCAGTTGAAGGACAAATGGACAGTGAATCAACAGAATCGAGTTGTTTGCAGGATAAGGATTCGGCAGTTGAGACATCTATATCTATATCATTCTAAGAAAGAGAGGAAAGGATGCAAGGAAGCGCTAACCTATACCTATACGACTGCTATTCTTATTGATATGGATCAATGCGGGCTAAGGACGTTCAATGCATGCTAGGGTGGAGATTCTCTGTTTCAGAAAGCGTATGTCTTCACTCTAAACACCGTACACGTACAGGTCTTAGTTCAGTCGCATCTCAAGAATCGATAGATGGAGGGCTTTTTATTTGAAGTAGGGCGCCCCCTCTTTAGGTTAGTTAAGAGGCATCACTACCTTATTTGCAGGTTCGAATGAGCTAGCTTTATCTGCTTTCTGAGGTGTGAAAAGCCCTTCTCAAATCTCTCATCTCCTGGTCCTAGCAAGCATCGGAACCTGGTTCCGGTGGAGGAGAAGCTGCTCTTAGTTAGAGTAGGCTCCTACCCATCCATTGTTATGGCAGTCCAGTCAAGGTTGAGCAGTATCTTTAAGTTGGGCTATCAGAGGTTCCCTTACTTACTAAAGTTCTACAAGGTGTCATGTTCGGAGATCCGGGAATGAAAGACTGATTTCTAAGGATTTGGAGCCTCACCTCTTCCGTAAAGGCAGGTAGCATAGGTGTCCGTGGATTCTTCGGCTAGGCGTCCATCCACTCTATCCGCATTATCCAAAAACCTTCCGAGGAGCTTCACGTGGCGGCCCTACAAGCATGGTATTTAATAGAGGCCCTCAATCTTGTGATTGGTCGACAAGTGTGTAGCGCTAGCATTAGTGCAGGAAAAATGGATAGCGAAATGGCACCGCTAGATCGCGTAGCAAGTAAGAAAGCCATAAGAGTTCAGAGGTAGTAATAGCGAGTGCCTTGTACTCTGCTTCGGCACTAGACCTGGAAAGAGTCGGTTGCTTTTTGGAAACCCAAGTCAGTAGGGTTTTTCCTAGAAATACGCAGAAGCCAGTAGTGGACCGTCTGCTATTGGGACAGCCAGCCCAGTCGGCATCGGAGAATGCAAAGAAGGTGGTTAATAGTCCCGGAGTGATGGTTAGGCCACGGCCAAGAGAACCCTTCAGATACCGTAAGATGCGTTTTACAGCCTGGAGATGTATGGTGGTGAAAGCGTGCATGAACTGACAAACTTGATTGACAGCATAGCAGATGTCAGGTCTGGTGAGAGTGAGGTACTGAAGGGCGCCAACAATGCTACGATATTCTCTTGCATAAGAGAGAGGAGCACCATCGTATGCAGAGAGCTTTGAGCCAGACGCAAGGGGTGTGGGACATGGCTTGGAGTCTTGCATATGAGTGCAAGTAAGCAAATCCAAGGTGTATTTAGTCTGAGTCAAGACTAGAGAAGTCGATGTACGTTTGGCTTCGATTCCCAAGAAAGAAATTCAGATCACCAAGATCTTTCATGGCAAAGTGCGTACCCAGTCGCTGAATGAAAGAAAGGACTGGTACTGAACTAGTAGATAGGGTTGAGTCAGTTGTTGATCCAGAAGCGGTAGAAGTGGTAGTAGCATACCTTCCATATCAAGAGCTAGAGACAAGTGAAGGCTCTCCTTCCTACTTGCGACTAGAAGAGAAGGGGAGATATTGGTCATATACTTGAATTAACTAGAGAGAGGTAATAGTAGCTCTAAAATCCTATGAACTTGGCTGCAGCTCCGCCATCAATACAAGAATGTGGTTTATGGAAAAAGACCTCTCCAGCATCAGAACTGGAAAAAGGGTGGGATCAAGGTGGAGTTCGCTTAGGTTTTCAAGCTATTATGGAACCTATCTCCTCGACCCACAGGCCAAGCAAGCCCTTATGCGTGAATGGACGATTGAAAAAGGCTGACTTGTGTATATCTCCTCCTTATCGCTAACGAATGGAGCTCCCTTGAAAGAAGGGCCTTACTTCACCTAAGACCTAATAAGAAGAAGTTCTTGCTATGGGTGTGCATAAGAAGGCAAAGGCGAGAAAGTGGATTGAGGGGCATTGGTTCAAGAGCGCATGGATCCAAGGGAACTTTTACAAGCCCTATCTTGTCCCTGTAACTAGAGAGGTAGGCAAACCTGAGTTTAGAGCCACCTCGATTCGGGATGTCGGAACACCAACCGAATCCTAAACTGACTTCGGAACAGGTTCGAGAGCTTCGATCGAAACCCTTTCCTATCTAGTGTCAGCTGATCCTTCAGCGTCTGCACCAACTAAATCGGAAGCTTAATTCGAAAGACGAGAGTAGGCTCGAGGGGGATCAAAAGACGGATTCTCGGTCCCCTAAAATTAGAAAGCTGGTTTGCAATGTATGCCTATGGAAAGAAAAGTCACGAAAAGCGATCCATATGATCATAATAAAGAAAGGCTTGCCTATACGTCTTTTAAAACAAGAATGTTGCTGGCTCAGGATCCCAAGCGCAAAAGCTTTCTCTCTCCCAATCAACGATGATCTCAGTAGCGCGAACTATAGTAACAAGGCTCTCGCCAACCTAGTGGAGTAAGTGGAGGACGTTGATAGACGATTTGGTCTACTACCTCGGCTTGATCTATTGGGAATGGAATTCTTTTTTCGTCTTTCACGGATTAGCCTTTCGAGTCCCTCCTATCGTAAGCTAGTCTTGAAGGTCGACCGATAACGAGAGGAGATTGATCAAGAGAGTTGCAAAGAAATGATGAACTAAAGTCAAGGAGCCAAAGAGCAGTAGCGCGCCGAACAGGCGACCCTATACCGAAGTCTCCACCTCGCCTATGGATTGAACCTCTTCTCCCGTCGATGGTATGAGTGAGTGTAGTGGTGCGAGCATCACTCTGAAATGGAATTCAAAAGAAAGAATGAAGCTAGAGAATTGCGTAGATAGTGGTGAACTCTTCTTCTAGCAGCCCTTTCTCCTCTACCGAAGTACCGACTGGCTCTCCGATAGACTCGTAGATAGAATGGCCTTTCATCGACCCCTTTTCACCCAGGAACCGAGGAGACAAAGAAAGATATCAGAAGAAGAATGATTTTTTTCGCCCGAGGGTTCCTTTAGAGAAGAACCACGCTAAATAGATAGGATCCATTTCCACCTATTTCAGCAATTACAAAAAGTAGCGAATGGAAAAAACGGAGTAGCGGGTCTCTCAGGTTAGAAAAGGAAGAACCGAAAGAAGATCTCTAGTTGAGCCTTTACGCCTTTACTATTCAGAGAAATGTCCCACTCTTGTCACACAATCTCTATGATAGGTTCCTAAACGTGCTATATCTAGGGACAGGACAAGGGTCTTAGCGAAAGAGGTAGGGCGAAAAGCGACCAACCGAAAGGGGCTATGTGCACTTAACGTGATCGATGGATCTGTCAAAGCTTTCTTTTATTACGCGTGTACCTATCTCCAACTCCGATAGGGGAAAGAGATTGAGGATAGTTTGACATAACCAGGCATTCATTCCTTAGTCACGAGTGAGCAGCTGCTTCTCCTAAAGACTGGGCTCCCAAGGCATAAGAAAAAGAGAAAGCGGATTAGGAAAGATTCCAAAGATTGCTTTACTCATAGACAGGGTTCAGGTTAAGTACGCTTAAAAGAAAAATGAGAAAAGAAATTCATTCTAAAAACGGAGGGAGGTCCCGAATCGAATCCCAAGAGACTCAGTTAGAGCAATTACCAAATCCAGCAGAATTAATCCCTACTGTTCTCCTTCACTAACTGAGAAAATGTTCGTTACGCAGTACAGCTAGTTACCTCAGTTACTCAGTTACAGTCAATGTGAACTTAGTTTCCCCTACTCTCACTGCTGCTACAGCATCCGTCACTCTCACTCACTCTGAATCTGGGACTATTCAATGATACAGTCTCAAAGAAGGATTTTCACTGCTTTACTTGAATCTTCTTCCCAAGAGATCTTGCTTGTTTTGTCGTCCTTCCCACAAAAGTCACACCATCTTCAATTTGCTTCAACTTGTGATGAAACATGGCAATCTCTTCATCAACCCTTCCTGACCTCTGTACCAACATAAGCAAAGCTGTTAAATACATGATTATCAAATCCTTCAGCAGTCAAATTCAGCTGAAAACCAAGATTTGTAAGAAAAATTCTCCAATACAAATGGGAAGTTACAACATCATAGTCATGTGAATCCTTTTTCATCTTATTTGTTGTTGAAACTAATTGATGCTGCTGATCCAAGGTTGATGCACTAGAGATGGAGAGGATGCTCATGGTGGGGCTTCTTTGTGTGCACCCAGACTCTGAGAAGAGGCCAAGAGTGAGAGATGCAGCTAGGATTCTTAATAGTTTGATTTGTGTATGTGCAGTCCTTCTGTGTGTAGAACATTGGCTCATGCGTCCAATGGGTGGCACCTGACTGTTCCCAGTTCAGTTGGAACAGAAGTCACCAGCATTCATTGGCGGGAACAAGTTGAAAAGTAAGAGTGGCAGAGTCTAATCTGGGAAAGAATCCCCCTTATATAATAAAGAAGGCGGAGAACGGGGAATAATTCGGGAAATGTCCGATTTCGGGGATCATTTGTGACTTTATAAAAAACGAAAAATATGTTAAAAGATGAATTTTGATTAATAGTACAGGAAGAGGCTCTTGGTCTTTTTTGGTGTGACAGTATACGGTGTTTGAAATAACCATGGTTTGCAGGGTAACTAAACTTAATAGAGAGAGAAGCTGTTAACGTAGGTCGGATCCTAGGGTAGAGAAATGCTATCAGACTATCATGATCGAATCTATTTCACTTTGTCGAGTACCTTCCCATTTTGGTTGACTCATTCAGGGTATGCCATCATCACCGTCTTAGCTTAGTCAGTAAATAAAGCTAATCTTAAAGCCCAAGAAAGACTCCTTTCCGGTTCAGTCTTTCCGGCGTCGAGTAAGTACACCCTATAAAATCAAAGAAGTTGTTTTCTGAACTCCCTAACTTCGAAGTTAAGTCAATCTCTAACCCCGATTCTTTCTCGGAAGAACTGTGTTTTCAACTGAGCTGCATTTCAAATCTGTTTAGTCGGTCTCGTTCCCAAGTGTATATCCCTAGCGTAACACTCTTGATATTGAAACCTGAGAATAAGCTTACCGCTCTAAGTCGATCTATTATTCTCTTTACCTGATATTCTGAATAGCCTGTGAAAACTAATCCTATGCTTGAGTCGAGGAGGCTTGTTTCCGTACCCTTATAAAGGTAACAGTTTTACTACGCCCCTTCATTATGATTAGTAAGATTGGGTAAAGCAGAAGAGGAAGGCTCGAACTTGCTGTAAGGAAAGGGAAAATGAGACAAAGGGTAACTAAGGACCTCTATCTCTAAACTCTAAACTCTAAAAGCTGGAAAGTGCTGACTCCGGGTCTTATCCTACACCCTTTGATTACAGCATTACCTACTATGACTATAGTCAGTCAAGAATGAAGAGATATGGGAATAAAAAGAAAGCAGACGTGAATGTAAACAGAGAAAGACGACTGAAAGCTGGCATGGGTAAGTCACTCTTTGCTTACAGGAGTACTTGACTCTACTTCTCTTTAAGAGCCTGCGCCAATGAGTAAGGGATTTGCAACGGATATGCTCCTAAGAAGAAAACTTCCCTATAGCAGTATCTGCTCTATAAGAGGAAGTAGCTCACCTAAGAGGAAGTACTGAGATAGGATATTCCTATCCCTAACAAGTATATCACTCTTCTATTAGATTGGCTTGGTGTTTAGTGGTCAGAGGGTGGAATCCGTGTGGTAAGGGGGAGGGCGGCGCCCCTTGCTGTAGAAGAAGACCGAGGAACGTAGAGTGCTGCACAAAGAGCAGCTCTATACCTTTATCAAAGACCGGGTCAAACAAACGTATTACTGAAGTGTAGCCGGTACCCCTTTTTGTAGCAAAGTTCGCTTCTCGTGCTAAGGCAAATATCGCACCTTTTGGTGACCTACTCCTTTTCATCCTGATATGATAGGGCATCTATTCAATTCGATCTAGAGCTTATATTCGAGGAAGAACAACCAAAGCAGGCTGGACCAAGAAAGAACAAAGACAACAGCAAAAGAGAAAGAAGAGATTGAGTAAGGACAGGGTGCTCGTCAGAAGGCAGTGCTCACAACCGCAAGGCAGGAGGTTTTTCCTTGGATCAGTCCATAACATATTATGGATAGACTTAAAGAACTACTTTAATAAGTAAAGTAAATAGCCTCCGTGTTCTTTCTTTTATTGAACTAAGATAAGATCAAGGAAGTACAGTAGATTAGCTCCATACACAGATTAAGGCTACAACTCGCTTCTTACTGATCTTATTCCACTTGTGGGAGCCTAGAAGAGAAAACATTTTCTTTAGGACCGTTTCCAGAGAACTAAGAGAGATTAGGATTATAACCTGTCTTTCTAACTACGAAAAGAAGTTAGGCCTTTTTACCAATCCCTTTACTCAACTCAAGGCAAGGACCAATACCGGAAAAAAGAGGCGTAAACACCTAAAGCTTATTGCCATTCATTCATGCTCCTTGAACTCAGAGCAGCGTTAACTACCTCAACCCCTGGCCTCAGCCCTCTAGTGGAATTGAATCTAGGAAGAGAGCAACCATTAACTATACAATTCAAATCGAATCCCTAACAGAAAGAATGAAATGTTGAACCTGCATTGGTATCACTCACATACGTCACTATGACTATGGGTAGGAGATCCCGATCCCGGAAATGCTATTCATTACTATGATATCTCCTATTCCAAAAAACTTGTCAGGGCAAAGAACAATGGCCTACGGTTTGCCTGGAGTTGAAAACAGCTTCACTAGGCTTGTCAGATTAGAGATCGAAGAGCTTTTATAACTCGAGAACTAGAAAGCTAAGAGGAAATCTTACTTCTAGCTTAGAAGCAGATCCAAGCACTTATTGATCCAATCAGTCAAGTCAAACCAAACATAACAAAAGGTAAAATAGACTTATGAATCGACTTATTACTTTTGAGAGGCTTCGGAAGAAGGATTAGGGGCTGACTCAATGACTGGTGGAAGGACTGTTAGCCAGGTGAGAGAAGTAGAAGTCAAGTAGTCAGCCCTAAACAAAGGGAGTCTTAGACGAGCATGAACTGAGACTGGACTGACAATCCTGCTAATGAGAGAAAGAATCGAATGATTACAGATCCTCTAGGGAAAGAGAAACTGAGGTGCGAAAGAACCTGGATATGGGGTGAATACGGTATATAGGGTTTTGAGGAGTCAAACTCAAGGAAAAAGGCAATGGCCCTCACTGCGACCGCTATCAGGCTTGCAACCAATCGAAAGCATTTCTAATAAGAGGTGCGGGGAATGATCCTCAACCTAAAAGAAGATGCCCTAACCCTAAAGGGGATTGATTGGATTACCTGCGGGACCTATTACATCACCATCCAATGAGATAGGCCAGAATGCAAGACCACGCCACGGGACTGAGTCAAAGGGTTGCCCTACAAATAAAAGCATAGGCTATGTATTGGCCTAGACCTCATCCTTAGGGTTTTGGCGGTTTTATGCTTATGTAAGCATTGCCACGTGGTCTTATTCAGTAGGTTCAGTTGGAGATTCAATCCTTTCAATAGTCCAAGTTAGAGGAAACAGCAACATATGAGTCGCATAATGAGCAGCTCACGACAGAGATTCGATTCAAGATTAGCCACCATAAGTGAGAAAGGTAATAAGACTCATTCTCTTGTGAGTCAGTCACTCTCATGTCATGAGACACCTGTCTAAGGCAAGGAGGGCTCTCTTGCTTCACTGATTCAATCTTTCCCGGTTCGGAAGGAGGAGAATTAGCTTATGTCCATGGGAGACCAAAAAAGGGGATTGAATTGGGTCAGTCCGCATAGACGAAGCTTGCTCCTTCAGGCTCCTTTCTGTCATCTAGCCCTACCCTAATCAATATCAATAAGGGGAAGGCTAAGAGCTTTCTCTTGATCCTGGGAGAGATCGGGCCATAATCTAATAGGAGGCCAGAAAAGAGTATATTTCTAGTCCAGATCAAGAAAACTAAATGCCAATCCTCAGTCTAGCATTCCTTCCTAAAGTCTAAAGTGAGGAATCTTTATCGATACCCCTTACCTGACGGTCAAGTAGTTTCAGCCTTTCCTAGCCTTGATAGATGCGAAGAATAGCGTAGTTTCGTACCCTATTTATGAAGAACTACTATTGCTATGAGATTTGATCCTAGTTGATTTACCATCCATCTAATTAGAATACCATCAAATAAAAGAAAAGGACTAATCTCAGAAGACGAGAATTCTTATATATATCAAATTATAGAAGTAAGTAAGGTTTTTGAACCAATTCGACATCTAAATCTTCCAAGAGAAGATGAAATAGAATAGAAGAAATAATAGGGAGATGAAAGAGTGAAATAGAAAAGAAAGGCAGCACCCCTTCTTTAGAGAGAGATCCCTCCCGGAAGATCACAAAAAGATAAGACCTACCTTGTCAACATAGCATCTTGAACAAGAGCTTGCACCTTCTCTATAAGACGATAACGTATTTACAGACCTAGACAGATCGATTCGCACTAAACTATCTATCTCCTCCCAAGCTCTAAGTCTTTCTAAATAGTGAACTATTGTGCCGATATGAACTAAAGCATGATTCTTTGATGTCTTCCTGTAAGGAGAGTGCAGTGACCTTTTACATTAATATTAAAAGCGAGAAGAGACCTGTTCTTCAAGTTCAAGGGAAGAGGCCTACTACGCTAACTGGAAATGCAATGTCTGACTTCGTTCGATTTTGCTCTCTAGAGCTTTCTCATTCGTTTTCAGGACATCATGTGGAGAATGGTTAAACGTTTTTATAAGAAAAATAGCAGTCTGCGTCTCGTGTAAGGATAGAAGTGACTGAAAGTATCATACACTCTTCCTATCGTTTGTACCCCGGTTTAACATAAGCTAAAGGTTAAGGAATAGCCTCTTTTCGATGCTGATATCATGATATAGATTAGATTCCATTCTGTATAAACAAGAGGGTATACCTAGACTCACTATTGATCTATTCATTAAGGGCCTCCTACTACATAGAAGATACCAACTACTAATAGTACATAGTACAGGAACTACTCCTACTAATAGAACAACTGAGTTAGAACACAACTAAGAACATCTACTACTGGGCTCGAAGATAGGTTAGAGCTGTCCTTGTCTCCGGGCTGGAATGGCGGAGGCCTTAAGACTATAACAGCTGCAAGCAACAAGCAAGACCGGAGAGCTACACCTTCTACTAGCTTTCTAGTGAGATATTCCTCTTCTAGTCGTTAACAACCGGAGAAAGAAAGAACAAAGAGGCAACTGCCGAATCCCGTGCATATAATAGGGAGCCCCCATTAACAGTGTTACAAGAAAGATAAAGAGAACAACCTCTAGTTACCCGGACTGATAGGACTGGCTAGAGAGAAGAAAGCAGCTACTCTATTCCTTATACAGGTGTCCCTACCATACCGGACATACAAGACAGAAGGAAAGACTGGCAAGCAAGTCAGGGATTCCTCGAGCTGCTATCTCGATACCGATCCTTGAAACCCTGAATGAAGGGCACTGCTTAGGTAAGAAAGAAGCGCTGATCCACTTATACTCGCTAGGGGTTACTCTATCACACGCATCCTAGCTTATCTCACTTCATGAAAAGGCATTGAAGGGTGCAAGACTTCTATCTTTCTGCCACTTCGTCTTGTACCTGTCCTTTTGGGACAGCCTCTCTCTTCACACCTTGAACCAGGACTAAAACCTATCCCTTCTATTATTATTATGAATAAATCCTACTTAACCGCTAAAGGAACGTAGTTGCATTTCTATTCTAAAAGGGGCTGGCTTCCCATCGATAGGTGATCCCCTAATTAATTATAGCATGCTTCCTTTCTCTGGGCCTATCCAAATCCATATCCTTATCAGACAAGGTTACTCCGGCACCTCACATCTCAAAGAGGTAATTTCTGATATTGACAGCAAGCTTTGTCTCATCTTCATGAGCAGCCACCAAAAGAAGACTTTGCCCCAAAGCAGTCACTGAGAGATTCTTCCCCCAAATCACCTACTCATCAACGGGAAGTTCAAGGTCTAAAGCTCGGGCCCTGTGATGCTTAGGGTTGGGCCCATCATACTCTTTGAACATATATATGTTTTCCACGCTTGTTGAGAAGATAGGATGAACGAAATAGCATCGACTGCAACAATGCATTTAGCACCTTAGAACACCCCGAGTCGAGAGACAATCAATCGCGCATTTCTTATGTATTCGGAGCGAGAACCTAGAGTGACGCCCCTCCAGACAAAGCATGGGATAGTCTGACCAAAGGAGCCAACCAACTCTTACCCATGAAGTCTCAGGCCCAGAAGGTCATAGCCAGCCACACCAACCCTAGTTCAAGGGGTATGGTGGACAGCCAGGGTAGATAACGGTCCTTGATCTTAACTAAGTCACATTTCACTTGACTTACACGACCACGGACCCTATCCATATCCTTAACCGGACTGATGATTGGCTCAAAAAGCTTCTTATCTACACGCTTAACCAATACATAAGGCGGCTAAACTGAAGAAAGAACAATAAAGACGCACTAATACATCAGCGCGGTCATCTTTTCGAAGGATCATCTTTCTGTGAAAAGACCGTGTTAGAGAGACAGAGACAGAAAAAGAACCATTAGGTCGATTGACGCCGCCATAGGCAGTCATGAGACAAGTATTACACTGCTTAAGATATCGCGCAACAAGATGTAAATATCCGCTCTTTCGACCTAAATAGATTACCTGTTTGGCGAACAAGTAGGCGGCAATACACATCTCCTTATTCAGACCATCGGTGAGTATTCTATTAATATCACCTTTGATAGAAATGATCTTAGTACCCGATAATCTTCTAAAACTCTCTGCCATCGGACAGTTACAATCCTAAGTGATGAAGGAAACACACAACTCAGTCGGAACATTACTAGTTCACTCTGAACGTGTGTCATCCGTTTATCCAATCATTAGGGTTACTAACGCTGGATGGACTGACATATAGTTAGTGAAACTTCAAAGAAATTGTATTCAAGACAAGAGCCCCTTCCTCTTCTCCCCCCGAGGGGCTGCATTAAACCTTATTTATAGCGCATCAGGGGATCACACGAATGCTCATATGTAAAGAAAGCCGGGGTCATCCTCTATGATGGCTGGTACCAATCCCGTCTGTCACTGCGCCACACACGGGCCATGGAGTGAGTGTTCCTGGGACCGGGATTGATGATACGGGGGCTTCCGAACGAACTGACTGGATGATCTGGATATGGATCGAGATCGGGGTGAAGACTTCGCTCGTACAAGTAAACAGACGTTGGTGATTCCGCGGAATCAACTGTAAAATCCCAAAACTAGACTTGGTCTTGCAAACTGACTTCAGCCATAGTGAACAGGGGAAACTGCTCACTGGGATAGCCCTACCCTAGTGTATGCACTCAAGCAGAGTAGACGTCACGCGTCACCAAGCATACCGCCCGAGGTTAAGGGTTCATCAACGAATGGAGTTAGGCCCATTTCCTAGCCTAGTTTTAAGCAGAACAGCACCATCCTAGTCCAGAGCAGTACTTCTCTTATGGGCTCGAGGCAAGACAAGCAGCCCGCTTCGCTTCCTCCATTGCTCAAGAAACAAGATGAAATAATGCTTTTGTGGAACGTCTTCTGGCGAGGCTTGGGGATTAAACCAATATCTTTCTATTTGATGATGTAACTAAGCAGGTATCACGATGCCTTATCTATTCTATCCAAGACAGAATGCCTATGATTGGACAAGGCAGTAGGAAAACCAATCCAAAAAAGGGGTCATCCTTCTTAATATCATATCGGAATTCGTCTATTCTTATTATTATATTAAGAATAGCCTACTTGTCGGGATATGAATGAAATGGTGCTCCACAAGGAAGGGCATCTTCGAAGTCATTTTCAAAGAAAAAAGAAAGTCTTTGAATGATTCTAAAGGGCTATAGTTCATCCATTGATTAGATTGACCATCTAACTAAATAATATATATATTGAGAAAACTAAGGAAGCCACAGCTAGATTATTAATCATCTCAGTGGGAATTTCCACCTGGTGTCTATAGACTGACCTTTCCCTCCTATCGTTAGAGCTACTTCCTCCGCCTCCCCTCTTATATTTAAGAAAA